TCGACTATAAACGCTGGACTCGGCCGCTTCGGTATAAAAAAAATAATAGATTTGAAAATGCTGTTCGAAATGAAATGGCAGAGTATTTTTTTTATACATGTCGAAGTGATGGAAAAGAAAGGATCTCTTTTACGTATCCTGCGAGTTTGTCAACTTTTTTGGAAATGATTAAAAAAAAAATTTCTTTTTTTACAATAGAAAAAAGGTCCTCTGATGAATTTTCTACACCTTGGAATTACACTAATGACAAAAAAAAGAAGAGCTTGATCTGGGAGTTTAAAAATCGAATTGAAATTTTAGATAAGGAATCTCTTATTCGGGATATACTGGAAAAAAGGACTCAATTGTGTACTGATAATACTAAAAAAAAATACTTACCTAAAAAATATGATCCTTTATTAAATGTATCTTATCGTGGAAGAAGCCGAAAACTTGTTTCACCCGCAATCCTAAATAAAACCTATATTCAAAATAAGATAGGAGCGCTTTGGATAAATAAGATTCACAATCTAATTCTTATTAATGATTATCACGAAGTTGAACAGACAATAGACCTATTTAATCTAAAACCATTTTCAAGTGAAGAAGTGCAGTCTTTATTTACAAAACACGACCCAGAACAAATTGAGTTAGAAGACCGAATAAAAATTTTTAATTTTTTATTAGATGCAGTTATAGCCGATCCTCATGATCAAAAAAGTAGAAAAAACCCGATAAAAGAAATTAGTAAACGAGTTCCCCGATGGTCATACAAATTAATCGATAATGTAGACCAAGAACTGGGAGAATACGACGAAAATGTAAGATGGGAACATGCATTTCGTTCACGAAAAGCAAAACGTTTAGTGGTTTCGGTTGATCACCAGACAAAAGAGGATGTTACTTTGCCAGAGTATTTAGAACAATCAGATTTTCGTCGATATATAATTAAAGGTTCTATGCGCGCACAAAGACGTAAAACCCTTATTTGGAATCCCGTTCAAGCAAATGCCCATTCCCCTCTTTTTTTAGACAGAATAGACAAATCCTTTTATTTGTCTTTTGATATTTCCAAGCCGATGAAAGTACTTTTTCGAAATTGGATGGGGAAAAACAACGACCAAAAAATGTCTGATTCTACAAGTGAAAGGGTACGAAAATTGGATAAAAAAGGAAAAAAGAAGCCCAAAGAAGAACGAGAAGAACGATACAAAAGACAAGAAATGGGACGCCTAAAACAAGCAGAAGGCTGGGATAAGCGTTTCCTTACTCGAGTGCTACGCAGTTCTATGTTAGTAATCCAAGCAATTCTTCGAAAATATATTATATTGCCGTTATTGATACTAGCTAAAAATTTGGTTCGCATCCTATTACTCCAAGACCCCGAGTGGTCCGAGGATTTTAAGGATTGGAATCGTGAAATTTATGTTAAATGCACTTATAGTGGTGTTAATTTATCTGAAACAGAATTTCCGAAAAACTGGTTAACAGAGGGTATTCAGATAAAGATCCTATTCCCTTTTCAGCTCAAACCCTGGCACAGATCTAAGATAGAAACCCCTCATAAAGATCCTCAAAATGAACAAGAACAAGAAGCCGATTTTTGTTTTTTAACAGCTTTGGGACTGGAAACAGAAATACCTTTTGGGTCTCCCCGAAAACAACGTTCTTTTTTCGAACCCATTTTTAAAGAACTAAAAAACAAAATTCTAAAATGGAAAACTAAGTCTTTTACAGTTTTACGAGTTTTCAAAGAAGAAAAAATCAAAGAACTTTCCAAAATAAACTTGAGAGAAATCACTAAATTGGTCGCAACTCAAAAAAATTCGTTACTCAGCAAGCAAATGGATCACGAATCGTCTATTGCAATTCCATTTACGAATTGGACAAAATTATCTCGGACCAAAAAAAAAATGCAAGATCTGACTACTAGAACAAGCAGAATCGGAAATAAACTAGATAAAATTATAAAAGAAACGAAAAAAAGATCACTAACTCAAGAAAAAAATATTAGTTCGAACAAAACTACTTATTCGGCTAAAATATTCGCCCCATCAAAAAAGATTTGGCAGATAGTCAAAAAAAGAAATACTCGATTAATCCGTAAATCCTATTTTTTTATAAAATTTGGCATTGAAAAGATCTACAGAAATCTTTTTCTATCTACCCTTACTATTCCAAGAATCAATCCAAAATCTTTTCGTGAATCACCAAAAATGCAAATTATAGCGAAAAACATCCACCATAATGAAGCAAATCCAGAAATAATTTTAATTAATAAAACAAATAAAAAGCGAAGTCACCTTATTTCGACTATCAAAAAAGTACTTTCTAAGATTAGAAATCAGAATTCAAAGATTTCTTGTAATTTCTCGTCGTTTTCACAATCACAAGCATATGTATTTTACAAATTGTTACAAGTCCCAATTTTTAACTTTTATAATTTAAGACCGGTTCTTCAATATCACGACACACCTCGATTTCTTAAGAATGAAATAAAAGAGGTTCTTGAAAAACACGGAATATTTCATTCCCAATTAAGATGGAAACCTTTTTTGAATTTGGGAAGGAATCAATGGAAAAACTGGTTAAGCGGTCATTATCAATATGATTTCTCGGGAAGTAAATGGGCTAAATTAGTACCGCAAGAATGGCGAAATAGAGCCAATCAACACTGTATGGCTCAAAATAAAGATTTAACTAAAAGCGATTCAGATGAAAAAACCGGATTAACTCATTGCGAAAAACAACATTTTGTTGAAATAGACTCATTACGTAGTCAAAAATCAAATTTTAAAAAACACTATAGATATGATCTTTTATCATATAAAGCGATTAATTATGAAGATAAGAACGACCCCTCTATTGATCGATCACTAGTCCAAGTAAATAATAAAGAAGAGTATTATTCTAATTCCAATAGAAAGAAAGGAAAATTATTTGCTATGCTGGGAGGTATCTCTATCAATAATTATCTAGTGGAAGATGATAGTATAGATATGGAAAAATTCTTGTATAGAAAATATTTTGATTGGAGAATTCTTAATTTTTGCCTTCAAAATAAGGTCCATATTGAAGTCTGGGTTGATACGGATACGGGTACCGGCAGTAATCAAAATACTAGGATTGGGTCCACAAATTATCAAAAAATTGATGCAATTAATAAGGGGCTCCCTTTTTATCTTACAATTCATCAAGATGAAGAAATTAACCCATCCAATCAAAAAAAAACCTTTTTTGATTGGATGGGAATGAATGAAGAAATCCTAAGCTGTCCTATACCAAACCCGGAGCCTTGGGTCTTCCCAGAATTAGTGCTACTTTTTAATGCATATAGAATGAAACCTTGGATCATATCAAGCAAATTACTTCTTTTCAATTTCAATGGAAATCATAAGAAAAATCTAACCGGAAAAAACGGAGCAGATCCTTTTCTAGTATCGCCTCTACAAGAATATCTTGAATTATCGAATCACAGTAAAGAAGAAAAGGAACTCGCAGACCAAGGAAATCCGAGATCAGATGCACAAAAGCAAGGAAGTATTGAGTTTGTTATCTCAAACCAAGAAAAACATGTTGACGAAAATTATACGAGATCTGGCCTGAAAAACCGTATAAAGAACAAGCAATACAAGAGAGAAACAGAAGCGCAGCTCGATTTCTTCCTAAAAAAATATTTGTGTTTGCAGTTGAGATGGAGAGGTGCTGTTTCTTTCAGGGAAAAAATACTCAATGAGATGAAAGTATATTGTCACCTGGTTCGGCTGATAAATCCCAGCGACGTTACTATAGCCTCTATTGAAGGGGGAGAAATTAGTCTGCCTATGGTGATTACTAAGAAGGATTTTGCTCTTACAGAAGTGACGAAAGGGGGAATGCTTATTATCGAACCCCGCCGTTTGTCTGTAAAAAATGATGGACAATTTGTTCTATATCAAATCGTAGGTATTTCATTAGTTCATAAGAAAAGGCACACAATTAACAAAAGATACCAAGAAAGGGGCTATGTTGATCAAAAAATTTTTGATGAATCCATTGCAAAACATCAAAAACTGACTGGAAATCGAAACAAAAAGCATTATGATTTGCCTGTTCCTGAAACTATTTTATTTCCTAAACGTCGTAGAGAATTAAGAACTCTAATTTGTTTCAATTCGAAGAATCTAAATGGTATGCAGCGAAATACAGTATTTTTTAATAACGTAAAAAGCATTGGTCCCGTTTTGGATAAAACAAAAAATGTTTTTATAGAGAAAAATCAACTAATTAAATTAAAGTTCTTTATTTGGCCCAATTCTCGATTAGAAGATTTAATTTGTATGAATCGCTATTGGTTTAATACCAATAATGGGAGTCGTTTCAGTATGGTAAGGATATATATGTATCCACGAGTTCAAATTCGTTAATAGTGCGCTTTTTCTATCTATCATGTCTCGTTGGGGATATGAAAACAAAGAAATAGATACATGTCTTGTTTTCCATTCCAGTCCAGGCTGATCCAAGATACCATTTTAATCGCGGATATATTAATTATGAATCAAGAAACTTTTTTTAGGTCCAAACTTTTCTCTTTTGCCGAAATATACCAGCCTTTTGGATCCCTACTGAAATTGAAAATTGGATTGATTATTGATATTTATTTTCTAGCAAGTTCATAATGAACTTAAGATTATTGGGTATATCAAATTGAAGTAACTAGTATTATTATTACTGATCAGTAAAGTTCATCTTAAAAAGGAGGGGGAGATTTTTCGTTTTATGGTAAAAAATTCATTCATCTCAGTTAGGGTTCAAGAAAAACAAGAAGAAAACTGTGGATCGGTTGAATTTCAAGTATTTCGGTTCACCAATAAGATACGAAGACTTACTTCACATTTAGAATTGCACAGAAAAGACTATTTATCCCAAAGGGGTCTACGGAAAGTTTTGGAAAAACGCCAACGTCTACTAGCTTATTTGTCAAAGAAAAATAGAATACGTTATAAAGAATTAATTAGTAAGTTGAATATTCGGGAGTCAAAAAATCGTTAATTTGAAAAACTATTTCGAATTATTTGATTTTGTTTGAATCTTGATGAACTTCTTGTTGTTTTCAACAATTCATGTAAGAATGAATCGAGGAAAAACCTATGAATAGACTAGCTCCAGAAAAAGAATTTATGATAGTCAATATGGGACCTCACCACCCATCCATGCACGGTGTTCTTCGGCTCATCGTTACTCTAGACGGTGAAGATGTTATTGACTGTGAACCAATATTGGGTTATTTACACAGGGGGATGGAAAAAATTGCGGAAAACCGAACAATTATACAATATCTTCCTTATGTAACCCGTTGGGATTATTTAGCTACTATGTTCACCGAAGCAATAACTATAAATGGGCCCGAACTGTTGGGAAATATTCAAGTACCTAAAAGGGCCAGCTATATCAGAGTTATTATGTTGGAGTTGAGTCGTATAGCTTCCCATCTGTTATGGCTTGGCCCTTTTATGGCAGATATTGGTGCACAGACTCCTTTCTTCTATATTTTTCGAGAAAGAGAATTAGTATATGATCTGTTCGAAGCTGCCACCGGTATGAGAATGATGCATAATTATTTTCGTATCGGAGGAATAGCGGCTGATTTACCTCATGGTTGGATAGATAAATGTTTGGATTTCTGCGATTATTTTTTAACGGTAATTGCTGAATATCAAAAACTGATTACACGAAACCCTATTTTTTTAGAACGCGTTGAAGGAGTAGGCATTATTGGTGGCGAAGAAGCAATAAATTGGGGTTTATCAGGACCGATGCTACGAGCGTCGGGAATAGAATGGGATCTTCGTAAAATAGATCATTATGAGTGTTATGACGAATTTGACTGGGAAGTCCAGTGGCAAAAAGAGGGGGATTCCTTAGCCCGTTATTTAGTCCGAATCGGTGAACTAACGGAATCCATAAAAATTATTCAACAGGCTTTAGAAGGAATTCCGGGCGGCCCCTATGAAAATTTAGAACTACGATGCTTTGATAGAGAAAGCGATCCAGAATGGAATGATTTTGAAGATCGATTCATTAGTAAAAAGCCTTCTCCTACCTTTGAATTGACGAAACAAGAACTTTATGTGAGAGTAGAAGCCCCAAAGGGCGAATTGGGAATTTTTTTGATAGGAGATCAAGGCGGGTTTCCTTGGAGATGGAAAATTCGCCCCCCGGGTTTTATCAATTTGCAAATTCTTCCTCAGTTAGTTAAAAGTATGAAATTGGCTGATATTATGACGATATTAGGTAGTATAGATATCATTATGGGGGAAGTTGATCGTTGAAATGATAATTGATACAACAGAAGTACAAGATATCCATTCTTTTGCCAGATTGGAATCCCTACAAGAGGTCTATGGGATCATATGGGTGCTTGCCCCTATTTTAACTCTTGTATTGACAATCACAACAGGTGTCCTAGTAATTGTGTGGTTAGAAAGAGAAATATCTGCAGGAATACAACAACGTATTGGACCTGAATACGCCAGCTCTTTGGGAATTCTTCAAGCTTTAGCAGATGGGACAAAACTACTTTTCAAAGAAAACCTTCTTCCATCGCGAGGAAATAGTAGTTTATTCAGTATTGGACCCTCTATAGCAGTCATAGCAATTCTACTAAGTTATTCAGTAATTCCGTTTAGTTATAACCTTGTTTTAGCTGACCTCAATATTGGTATTTTTTTATGGCTTGCTATTTCAAGTATTGCCCCTATTGGACTTCTTATGTCAGGATATGGATCAAATAATAAATATTCCTTTTTAGGTGGTCTGCGAGCTGCTGCTCAATCGATTAGTTATGAAATACCATTAACTTTATGTGTTTTATCAATATCTCTACGGGCGATTCGCTAAAACCCAAGCCTTTCATTTTGCTATTGTTGTGATTTTCGTTCTACAAAAAAACGGACTTGAATAGCAATCCTCCTTTTTTGTTCATTTATGTACTCTTTAGGTGAATAAACTAAATTAGATAGTTATATATGAGTGAAAGAAAACGACTTCTAAATTCGCAGTAAAGAATGATTAAGTCTCATTTCCTATGTACAAGCGTTAAAGACAGGGACGGAAACAAAAGTCAAAGTGGAGCCCCAAGATTGGTTGATTGATCATCCTAGCTTGAAGCGGGCACAAAAGACCAACCCTATGGAATTTTCATTAACTTTTGTATGTATTACAATAGAACTCTTGTGGGGGTTGAAAACAAAAAAAAAAAAGGGGGGATAGGAAGGAACACCAAAATACACACAACGGGTTAGTAATGTAGATTTTGTCAATTATCTAAAACTAAAAGGATACTTCGGCATAACATAAAACGAATACTAATTGGGGCTTTAAGTTAGTAGAAATGATCAGGCAGTACTCCCCACAATTCCGATCCAGAGTATGCTCCTATTCACCAGTTAAAGAAATAACTATCAGGAACGAAATAATCCTTTACATTTTTTTAGGCCCCCTTCTCTCAGAAAGAAGAAGAAGAACAAAAAAATAGAAAAAATACAATTCCAATATCAAAAAAAGATCCTTTTCTTTTATTTTCGATTACGAAAACTAATTAGCCATTACGCCAGTTCATGAATAATTTGCTTTTTATCAATATATGAACGAAAAAATAAAAGGATGAGTTAAAATACCTATTGATATTTCTCCAAAGAGTATTTTATTGAAGGGTTGATTAAGTTATTACTCAACACAGAAAAATGGAAATTCGTAAAGGATGAGATTAATTCCGAAATACTCTTTTTTTATCCTTCTCTTAGAGCAGACAGAATTCCTGCGGTATAATTGGGGACCCTCCCCTAGATTTTGACTTATAATCATATCAAGATCACTAATAAGGGTTCGGTCCTTATATTTTTTTGTGGCCCTGAGGAGCCGTATGAAGTGAAAATCTCATGTACGGTTTTGTAATAGCGATGGGAACCGTAATGGTACCACCGACTATGATTATCTAACAGTTCAAGTACAGTTGATATAGTTGGGGCACAATCACAATATGGTTTTTTGGGGTGGAATTTGTGGCGTCAACCTATAGGGTTTATCGTTTTTCTAATTTCTTCCCTAGCGGAATGCGAGAGATTACCTTTTGATTTACCAGAAGCAGAAGAAGAATTAGTAGCCGGTTATCAAACCGAATATTCCGGAATCAAATTCGGTTTATTTTACGTTGCTTCCTATCTAAATTTATTAGTTTCCTCATTATTTGTAACAGTTCTTTACTTAGGGGGTTGGAATCTTTCCATTCCTTCCATATTTGTTCCTGTTGAAATAAATAAATCGGATGGAATCTTTGAAACGACAATTGGTCTCTTTATTACATTAGCTAAAACTTATTTGTTCTTGTTCATTCCTATTACAACCAGATGGACTTTACCAAGACTCAGAATGGACCAACTATTAACTCTTGGCTGGAAATTTCTTTTACCTATTTCTCTCGGTAATTTATTATTAACAACCTCTTCCCAACTCCTTTCGTTATAAAGAAAAGGGAATACAATATTCGCCACGGGTCTCAAACAAGAGAAAGAAAGAAACTCACATTATTCATAGCTATTCACGATATGTTCCCTATGGTAACTGGTTTCATGAATTATGGTCAACAAACAATACGAGCTGCAAGGTACATTGGTCAAAGTTTCATGATTACTTTATCCCAAGCAAATCGTTTACCTGTAACTATTCAATATCCTTATGAAAAATTAATCACATCAGAACGTTTTCGCGGTCGAATCCATTTTGAATTTGATAAATGTATTGCTTGTGAAGTATGCGTTCGCGTATGCCCCATAGATTTGCCTGTTGTTGATTGGAAATTTGAAACAGATATTCGAAAGAAACGGTTGCTTAATTATAGTATTGATTTTGGAATTTGTATTTTTTGTGGGAACTGCGTTGAGTATTGTCCAACAAATTGTTTATCAATGACTGAAGAATATGAACTTGCTACCTACGACCGTCACGAATTGAATTATAATCAAATTGCTTTAGGTCGTTTACCAATGTCAGTAATTGACGATTTTACAATTCGAACAGTCTTAAATCCGCCTCAACAAAAAACTGACTAAACCTTTTTAGTTCGAATTACTAAGGTTTAGTTTTGGTATATTTGGTATAAAGGAATAAGGTTGTTTCTTTGTTTGCTCAATAACCCTAAATCCCAACTTTTACTTTTGATTGGTTGATGAGAAGTACAACTTAATTTGTATTGAAATGAAATAATATATAGACAGAATCTTTTTCGACCTATATAACTTCAATTTCAAATTGCCATTTCGAATAAAGAAAATACCGAAAGTGATCCAAGAACAGTATCCGCATCAATTCCCGCCAGTAGATTAGAATTTCATTCAATTGGAATTGGTAATGGGAATGACTCATAAAAATTTTTCCTGGTTGGCTCAAGAAGGTCATGAAAAAGATTTCGATTTATTGATCGCTTATTTTAATATAATGGATTTGCCTGGACCAATACATGATTTTCTTTTAGTTTTTCTGGGATTGGGTCTTATATTAGGGGGTCTGGGAGTGGTATTATTTACCAACCCCATTTTTTCGGCCTTTTCCTTGGGATTGGTTCTTGTTTGTATATCCTTATTCTATATTTTATCAAATTCCCAGTTTGTAGCTGCCGCGCAACTTCTTATTTACGTGGGAGCTGTAAATGTTTTAATCATATTTGCTGTAATGTTCATGAAAGGTTCAGACCATTCCAAAGATTTTCAGTTGAATTTTTGGACGATTGGTGATGGACTTACTTCCCTCGTTTGTACAAGTATTTTTTTTTCGCTAATCACTACTATTCTAGATACGTCGTGGTACGGCATTATTTGGACTACACGATCCAACCAGATTATCGAACAAGATTTGATAAGTAATAGTCAACAAATTGGAATTCATTTATCAACGGACTTTTTTCTTCCATTTGAACTCGTTTCAATAATTCTTTTAGTTGCTTTGATAGGTGCAATTGCCGTGGCTCGTCAGTAAAAAATCTTTATAACTAGGAACAGCTTCTCTTAAATCCTTTAAAGTTTAGTTGAATACTATTCGCGGCTCAATAGAAAATAAAAATAAAATTTTTATTTATTCGATCTATTACTAAATGGATTCTTTTGTTCCGTACTTGTTATATTCTAAGCAATCAAATCACTTGCATTATTGTTCATATTGAAATGAATCGAAATTGGTACGGAGTTGGTCAATGATACTCGAGCATGTCCTTGTTTTGAGTGCCTTTTTATTTTCTATTGGTATCTATGGATTGATTACGAGTCGAAACATGGTTCGGGCCCTTATGTGTCTTGAACTTATACTAAATGCAGTTAATATCAATTTCGTAACATTCTCTGATTTTTTTGATAGCCGACAATTAAAAGGAGATATTTTTTCAATTTTTGTTATAGCTATTGCAGCCGCTGAAGCAGCTATCGGATTAGCTATTGTTTCGTCAATTTATCGTAACAGAAAATCGACTCGTATCAATCAATCGACTTTGTTGAATAAGTAGTAGTTTATAAATCCGAATATTCAGCAATTCGATTTAGAATATAGAATATTTCCTAATCTTGATCATTGGACGAAATCAAAGTATCTTTGTTCCCTCTTAGGAGTTGATCCAGAAGTGGATTAAGATTAATTAGAAAAATTCTGGTAAATCATTGATTCATCTGGTGTTTAAATATATGAGGTTTCAAAATTGACTAGATCGAAAATTTAAAAGTTAAAAACAAAAATTGTTATCCAATGTCACATTCAGTAAAAATTTATGATACATGTATAGGGTGTACTCAATGTGTCCGAGCTTGCCCCACAGATGTATTAGAAATGATACCTTGGGACGGATGTAAAGCAAAGCAAATAGCTTCGGCTCCAAGAACAGAGGACTGTGTCGGTTGTAAGCGGTGTGAATCCGCTTGCCCAACGGATTTCTTGAGTGTTCGGGTTTATTTATGGCATGAAACAACGCGAAGCATGGGTCTAGCTTATTGATATTGATACGATCCCGAAAAACCCACTTGAATCCGTTTTGAATACTGTTTCTTTTTTTTTTACCGATTACCGACAAAAACCCGTACTCGAAAAAGAAAAAAAAATAAGAATATATTCTATTTTCGAGTTTCGAGCGCGGGTTTTTCTGGACCAAGTGTATCTTGTCTTTATCACGAATTATTTTCCTTGGTTAACACTAATTGTAGTTTTTCCGATAGCCGCGGGTTCGTTAATTTTCTTTCTCCCTCATAGAGGAAATAAGGTGAATAGAGGATATACAATATATATATGTGTTTTAGAACTCCTTGTAACGACCTACGCATTCTGGTATAATTTCCAATTGGACGATCCATTAATCCAACTGTCAGAGGATTATAAATGGATCACCTTTTTTGATTTTGACTGGCGATTGGGAATAGATGGACTTTCGGTAGGACCCGTTTTACTGACGGGATTTATCACTACTTTAGCTACTTTAGCGACTCGGCCAGTTACTCGGAATTCCCGACTATTGCATTTCCTGATGTTAGCGATGTACAGCGGTCAAATAGGATCATTTTCTTCTCGAGACCTTTTACTTTTTTTCATTATGTGGGAATTAGAATTAATTCCCGTTTATTTACTTCTGGCCGTGTGGGGTGGAAAGAAACGCCTTTATTCAGCCACAAAATTTATTTTGTACACTGCAGGAGGTTCTGTTTTTCTTTTAATAGGAGTTTTGGGTATCGGTTTCTATGGTTCCAATGAACCAACATTAGATTTGGACACGTTAGTTAATCAATCGTATCCTGTGGCACTGGAACTAATATTCTATATTGGATTTTTTATTGCTTTTGCTGTGAAATTACCGATTATACCCTTCCATACGTGGTTACCCGATACCCACGGAGAGGCACATTACAGTACTTGTATGCTTCTAGCCGGAATCTTATTAAAAATGGGAGCGTATGGGTTGATTCGAATCAATATGGAACTATTACCGCACGCTCATTCTATATTATCCCCCTGGTTCATGATAGTAGGGACCTTGCAAATAATTTATGCAGCTTCAACATCTCCAGGCCAACGGAATTTAAAAAAAAGAATAGCCTATTCCTCGGTATCTCATATGGGTTTCATAATTATAGGAATTGGCTCGATAACCGATACAGGCCTTAACGGAGCCATTTTACAAATAATTTCTCATGGGTTTATTAGTGCGGCACTTTTTTTCTTGGCAGGAACGAGTTATGATAGAATACGTTTTGCTTATCTCGACGAAATGGGCGGACTGGCTATCCCAATCCCAAAAATATTCACACTATTCAGTATCTTATCGATGGCCTCTCTTGCATTACCCGGCATGAGTGGGTTTGTTGCGGAATTGCTAGTATTTTTTGGAATAATTACCAGCCAAATTTTTTTTTTAATGCCAAAAATGGTTTTCACTTTTGTAATGGCAATTGGAATGATATTAACTCCTATTTATTCATTATCTATGTTACGACAAATGTTCTATGGGTACAAGCTAGTTAATGCCCCAAACTCTTATTTTTTTGATTCTGGACCACGGGAGTTATTTGTTTTGATTTCGATTCTTCTACCCGTAATAGGGATTGGTATTTATCCCGATTTCGTTCTCTCACTATCGGCGGACAAGGTTGAAGCTATTATATCTAATTTTTTTTTATAGATAGTTTGCGTGACTAAAAAAAAATCCCATGAGTTTAAAAAAAGTTCATTATCCAATGAACAAAGAAGTCTTTTTTTTTATTCTCTGAAGTTTAAGTTAAATAAAAAAAACGAAGTAAAATAAAGGAATTCAAATAGTGACCACCCGCCAACGGCAGTTGTAAGAACCTTTTGAATCGCCGCACAGCTTTGCTTGATTCAAAAGGTTCTCGACGTCTTACACTAACACTGAGTTTCGTTTCGATCTCTACGCTGTCCTATGTTTGGATTCATCAAGCCCTTTGGTCAATTCAAGTAGATGTTAATTAAATGAACCATAACTATGTAACCCTATTCCTAATAGATTGACTCCGAAATAGCATATCCAAATTATAAGAAAGCCCGTAGAAGCCACAATTGCTGAATTTAGACCTTCCAAATTTTTATTTGTTCGAGTATGTAAATAAATCCCGAATATAGTCCAAGTAATAAATGCCCAAGTTTCTTTTGGATCCCAATTCCAATAAGACCCCCACGCCTCATTAGCCCATACTGCTCCCGAAAGAATCCCTATGGTTAAAAAGATAAATCCTAAACTAATAATACGATAACTCCACTGATCCAATTGTTGAAGCACTTGATACCGGTAATAATTTCTAGCGGAAAAAGTAGTTAGGAAAACCTTCTCTTTTTCGTCCATGTATTGGATTTCACCGAAACAAAACGACTCATTTCCATTTAAACAATAATTTTGTTTCGAAACAATCCTTATCACTTTTCGAAATGTAATGACTAGAAGAGCCGTGGATAATAATGATCCGCATAACAGAGCTGCGTAGCCCAACACCATCATACTTACGTGCATCATTAACCACTGGACTTGGAGAGCGGGTACTAATATTCCGGATTGATGCATTTTGGTTAAAAAACCCGAAGTCGCAAAGCCTTGGGTAAAAATAGCACTTGGTGCCGTTATAGCGCTTAAATGATTTGGATTTTTTTTTAAATCAAAAATCCTATGAATAATGGAGAAACTCCATGAAAGAAAGATTAATGATTCATATAAATCACTTAATGGGAAATGTCTCGAGTAAATCCACCGGGTGATTAATAATCCTGTTAGACAGAAAGAGGTAGCTAGCAGCCCCTTTTCGGATGAATCATATAGTCCTCTGATTTCATCGCCTAATAAGGTTATTAAATAAATTGTAATTCCAATTGAAACGACCGAACAGGCTATATGCGTTAATATATGCTCTAAAGTTAAAAAGATCATAAAAAAAAAATTAAAAGCAACTCAAATATACAGAATGGAAATCATGAATTCAGTTCCTTAGAGCACTTTTTGTATATCTTTTTGAAGCAGCTATGCCGCCACTCGGACTCGAACCGAGATGCTTTAGCACTGCTTCCTAAGAGCAGCGTGTCTACCGATTTCACCATAGCGGCTTGCTGGAAATTATAATACTCTATTATTAGTCAATCGTCGAGATTGAAAGAGTCAATTTGAAGGGATTTTTTTCATCAATTTGAATGCTTATTAAAAACAAGGTCATTCATTGAAATGGGGATTTAAGGCTTCCACCTTTTGTTGGCTTATTGAATTATTTAGGATTTCCGTTTTATTTAACTTAACTTTCATAGTTTCTGGTTTGCTAAACTGGAACCGTTGGAACGGTTGTAACTAAATAGTTCTAACTGTAATCCAGGGAAGAACTCAAAAAACGGTTCTTTCTCTTTTTTCATTTTCTATAACTTTTTTGTTGGCGTAATTGGTAGGTTTTTCACTATTAATTTGGGCTAGGAGTGATCAAAGCTATTAGATATGGGGCTGGACATATTATCGAAAAGAAAAAAAAAATAAGTTTTATATTGAATTAATTAGTTTCAACAGCCCATTGATTTTTCCTTAAGATTTAAGACACCCTCCTTTATAGCATAAATGGAAAGTCCTAAATCGATATAAAAAATTCTTATTGTTTATCGTGGAGTGATGGGGAAAATAAGAATCCCCATCCTGGGAATAACAAAATATTCAAATAAAAAGAAAGATAAAACTTTCTAGGTTGTCTTGATTCTATTTTCAAAAAAAAAAAAGTACTTTTTTTTTTATTTATTTATTTTCTAATTCAGAAGACAAATCCATTGGTTCAAACCATTACAAAAGGAGAATGGTTACTTATTGTTTTCGATTTTTCTAGATTAGATAGTCTAAATTCGAAACACAATTAACTCATTTTTCAGTCAGATGGATTCCGATTATTTCAACGTTTTATTATTTATTTGTTGTACAAAAAAACTTTTTGAATTCCCCGTAGAAAGGGATTTCGCTAACGAAAAAGCCTTCAACGCTGCCCA